TAGTTTTGTTGGTTTTTTAATTGGTCATATTTTATTAATGAAATGGGTTGGATTGGTATTAGTCTGGATACAAAAAATTTTATTAATGAAATGGGTTGGAGTGGTATTAGCCTGGATACAAAAAAGGACTTTTCTTAGGTATTATATAGTTATTCGATCTAATAGGCATCTTATATTCGAACTTAGAAAGTCTATTCCTCGAATCTTTACTCTTCTCTTTTTTATTACCTGTCTTTACTCTATAGGTAGAAAACCGTCACACACGCTGACTAAGAAACTGGCAGGAATTCATCAAAGCCGAAGAAAAGTGCAGGAATTGAAGGAATTGAAGGAAAGGGAGGAAAGGGAGGAAGAAACAAACATAGAAATAGAAACTATTTCCAAAGGGGGGGAGGAACAGGTATCCACCAAAGAAAATCTTTCTTATTACCCTTTTTCGAAAGAGACCGACTATAAAAATAGCCCAGTTTATGAAACTTCTTATCTGGATGGGAATCAGGAAAATTCGAAGTTAGAAATAATATCAGAAAAAAAAGAATATAAAAAATTATCCTGGTTTGAAAAACCTCTTGTGACGCTTATTTTTGATTATAAACAACGGAATCGACCTTGGCGATATATAAAAAATAGGCGGTTTGACAATGCTCTAAAAAAAGAAATGTCACAATATTTTTTTTATACATGTCGAAGTGATGGAAAAGAAAAAATCTCTTTTACATATCCACCTAGTTTAGCAGCTTTTGGAGAAATGGTACAAAAACAAATAGATTTTTTCACACCAGAAGAATTGTTTTCTGACGAATCGTATACTGATTGGAGTTTTATCAATGAACTAAAAAGAAGAAATTTAAGTAAGGAGTTTATAAAGAGAGTCGAATATTTAGATAAGGAATATTTAGATAAGGAATCTTTTGATCTGGGCATACTTGAAAAAAGGACTCGATTCTCTAATAATGAACCTAATAATGAAACTAATAATGAAACTAATAATGAAACTAAAAGAAATAATGAAATTAAAAGAAATAATGAAACTAAAAGAAATAATGAAACTAAAAGAAATAATGAAACTAATAATGAAACTAATAATGAAACTAAAATAAAATACTTGCCTAAAATATATGATCCTTTCTTGCAGGGACCCTACCGCGGAAGAATCAAAAAATTGTTTTCACCTTTAAGTGAAAAAACAAACACGGATCCGTTTTGGATAAATAAGATTCATGTTATACTTCTTGCTACTGATTATTACGAATTTGAACAGACAATAGATACACTCAAATCATTATCAACAGAAAAAGAACTTTCTTTATTGACAGAAACAGAAGATGAACAGACAATAGATACACTCAAATCATTATCAACAGAAAAAGAACTTTCTTTATTGACAGAAACAGAAGATGAACAGACAATAGATACACTCAAATCATTATCAACAGAAAAAGAACTTTCTTTATTGACAGAAACAGAAGATGAACAGGGAAATATCGATTCCGAGGATCGAGTCAAAATTTTGAAATTTTTATGCAATATAGTTATAACTAATCCCGACCATCAAACAATTATAAAAAAATCTAATGGAATAAAAGAAATAAGTAAAGAAGTTCCTCGATGGTCATACAAACTACTCGACATTTTCGAACAACACCATAGAGGAGGCGAGGAACACATGATAACAGATTATGCAATTCGTTCAAGAATCTTCCGGTACGCAATAGTTTTTTCTAAGAAGGAGTTAAAGGATGATTTTATTATACCAAACGATATACCAAACGAACTATGTTTGATGGAATATTCGCCAGAACCGAATTTTCGTCGAGACATAATAAAAGGTGCCGTGCGTGCCCAAAGACGTAAAATAATTTATGGGGAACTGTTTCAATCAAATGTGCATTCCCCACTTTTTTTTGACAGAGTAGACAGCCTCTTCTTCAGAGTGTTCGGATCTTTGTATTCTGATATTTATTGGCTGATAGAACTAATATCTCGAAATTGGATATGGAAAAACAAAGAATCACAAATTTCTGATTATACAGAAAATGAGGAGGACATAAGAGAAGAAGACGAAGAGATAAGAGAAAGCATAGAAAAGATACAAGAAAGAGACAAAGAGGAAGAAAAAAGAAGAGAAAGCATAGAAGAGATACAAAAAGGAGACAAAGAGGAAGAAAAAAGAAGAGAAAGCATAGAAGAGATACAAAAAGGAGACAAAGAGGAAGAAAAAAAAAGACAAGAGGCAGAGGCAGATGAATTCCTGCTGGACGCAGCAGAATTTTGGGATATCGTCTTTTTTGGTCAAGGACCAAGGGGCATCATGTTAATAGTCCAATCGATTTTTAGAAAATATATTCTATTACCTTCATTGATAATAGCTAAAAACATTGTCCGTATATTATTATTTCAAATGCCTGAGTGGTCCGAGGATTTCAAGGGTTGGAAGCGAGAAATACATGTTAAATGCACTTATAATGGTCTTCAAGTCTCCACAAACGACTTTCCAAAAAATTGGTTATCAGAAGGTATCCAGATCAAGATCCTATCTCCTTTTCGCCTGAAACCTTGGCGCAGATCTAAACTGAAACCCTCTCATAAAGATCCAATGAAAAAAAAGCATAAAGATCCAATGAAAAAAAAGCATAAAGATCCAATGAAAAAAAAGCATAAAGATCCAATGAAAAAAAAGAAAGTTAAAAAGAAGGATTTTTGCTTTTTAACAGCTTGTGGACTGGAAAGTGACTTCCCTTGCGGTCCTCCTCGAAGTCGGCCTTCGTTTTTTCAGCCTATTTTAAAAGAACTAGAAAAAAAAAGTGAAAAATGGAAAACTAAACAAATTTTGAAAAAAGGAAAAAAATTGTTTCGAAAAGTCTCAGGAGAAACAAAAAAACGGATCATTCCATTTGTAAAGGGAATAATAAAAAAACTTTCAAAAAGAAATCCAGTTTTGGAGTTGAGAGAAGAATTGGGCGAAACTAAAAAAGATTTGGGCGAAACTAAAAAAGATTCGATAATCAGTAATAAGATGATTGACGAATCATCCCTTCAAATTCAATCTATGGAGCGGACAAATTATTCATTAACAGAAAAAAAGATAAAAGATCTGACTGAGAGAACAAACACAATCAAAAATCAAATAGAAAAAATTATAAAAGACAAGAAATTAGAATCATCAAAAAAATTTTGGAAAATATTAAAAAGAAGAAATATTCGATTAATCCGTAAATTCTATTTATTTATAAAACTTTTTATTCAAAAGATATACATAGATATTTTTCTATATATCATTAAATATATCATTAATATTCCAAGACCCAATCCACAACTTTTTCTTGAATCAACAAAAAAAATGATTGAGAAATTCATTTACAATAATGAAGCAAATCAAGAAAGAATTAATAAACCAAATAAAAATACAATTCATTTTATTTCAACTATAAAAAATATAAAAAACTCACTTTCGAATATTAGAAATAAAAATGCAAAAGCTTTTTGTGACTTATCCTCCCTCTCACAAGCATATGTATTTTACAAATTATCACAAACCCAAGTTATTAAATTCAAACCTATCCTTCAATATCACGGAACATCTCTTTTTCTTAAAAATGAAATAAAAGATTATTTTGAAGAACAAGGAATATCTCATTCCCAATTAAAACATCATTATGGGTTAAGACAAAAAATCTCTGGAATAAAGGAATGGAAAAACTGGTTAAGGAGTCATTATCAATACGATTATCAATACGATTTAGTTCAGAGTATATGGCTTAGATTAGTACCAGAACAATGGCGAAATAGAGTCAATCAACACTATATGGCTCAAAATAAAGATTTAACAAAATGGGATTCAGATGAAAAAGAAAGATTAATACATTACGAAAAAAAAAATGATTTTCAAGCGAATTCATTACTGAATCAAGAATATAAACTGAATCAAGAACAAAAACGGAATCAAGAACAAAAATATAAAAAAGATAATTTTAAAAAACACTATAGATATAATTTATTATCATATATATTTATTAATTATCAAGATAAGAGGGACTCATATACTTATGGATCACCATTACAAGTAAATAAGAGGGAAGAGATTCCTTATAATTACAACATGGATAAACGAAAATTTTTTGATATATTGGGGGATATTCCTATCCATAATTATCTAGATGCTACGGGGAAAACGGGGAAATTTTCGCATAGAAAATTTTTTAATTGGAGAATTCTTAATTTTTGTCTTAGAAATAAGACCGATATTGAGTCCTGGGTCGATACCAGTACCAAGAGTAAGAAGACCAGTACCAAGAGTAAGAAAACCAGTACCAAGAGTAAGAAAACCAGTACCAAGAGTAAGAAAACCAGTACCAAGAGTAAGAAAAATATTAAGACTGTGATTAATAATTTTAATAATTATCAAATATCGAATCTGGAACTTTGGTTCTTCCCAGTCAAGAAAAAGGTAAATCATACAATGAAGAAAAAGGTAAATCATACAATCAAGAAAAAGATGTTGAAGAAGATTATGGTAAATCATACAATCAAGAAAAAGGTAAATCATACAATCAAGAAAAAGATGTTGAAGAAGATTATGGTAAATCATACAATGAAGAAAAAGGTAAATCATACAATCAAGAAAAAGATGTTGAAGAAGATTATGGTAAATCATCCAATCAAGAAAAAGGTAAATCATTCAATCAAGAAAAAGGTAAATCATCCAATCAAGAAAAAGGTAAATCATCCAATCAAGAAAAAGGTAAATCATCCAATCAAGAAAAAGATGTTGAAGAAGATTATGGTAAATCAAAAAAACATAGAAAGCAAAACGAGAGCAACATAGAAGTACGTTATCGTTTATTGCTAAAAAGTTATTTGTATTTTCAATTGGGATGGGAGGATGATCCTTTCGATGAAAAAATAATCAAAAATATCAAAGCATATTCTTTCATGCTTGGCCTGAGAAATATGAATGAAACTTTTCTATACTCTATTAGAAGAGGAATAACGAATATGGATATTTTGATGGATCCGGATAGTTTAATTTTACCTTATCAATACCTACTCCAAAAAGGAGTATTGATTATCGAACCAATTCGCCGGTATGTAGAAATTGATGGACAATTTATTCTATATCAAACTATAAGTATTTCATTGGTTCATAAAAATAAACATGAAATTAATCAAAGACGCAAAAAAAAAAACTATATTGAAAAAAAGAATTTTGATGAATCCATTGCAAGACATCAAAAAATGACTGAAAATAAAGACAAAAATCATTATGATTTGTTTATTCCTGAAAATATTTTATCCCCTAACCACCGGAGAGAATTGCGAATTCGAATTTCTTTCAATTCAAGGGATAAAAATGGTATGCATAGAAATCCAGTATTTTTAAATAATGTAAAAAACTGTGGTCAAGTTTTGAATAAAAACAAACATCTTGATAGTGATAAAAAGAAACTAATTAAATTAAAGTTCTTTCTTTGGCCCAATTATCGATTAGAAGATTTAGCTTGTATGAATCGCTATTGGTTTAATAGTAATAATGGCAGTCGTTTCAGTATGGTAAGGATACATATGTATCCGCGTTTGAAAATTCGTCAATGGTACATTTTTCCATATATTATGATTGAAAACCGTATTGATTAATTTTATTTGAAAAAATTAGAAAGTTCATAACGAACTTAAAATCATTGTGCATATTAAAATGAATGGTATTATTATTATTACTGATCAGTAAAATTCACATTCAAAAAAAGGGGGAGAGAAATTTTTGTTTTATGGTAAAAAATTCATTCATCTCAGTTATTTTTCAAGAAAAAAAAGAAGAAAACAAGGGGTCCGTTGAATTTCAAATAGTCAGTTTCACCAATAAGATACGAAGACTTACTTCACATTTGGAATTGCACAAAAAAGACTATTTATCTCAGAGAGGTCTACGTAAAATTCTAGGAAAACGTCAACGGCTTCTGTCTTATTTATCAAAGAAAAATAACATACGTTATAAAGAATTAATTAGTGAGTTGGATATTCGGGAATCAAAAAATCGTTAATTTGATTGAATTAGTCGATTTATTATATTTTTCATTTTGATGTACTTCTTTTCGTTTTCAACAATTCATGTAAGAATGAATCGAGGAAAAACTTATGAATCTATCAGCTACAGAAAAAGACCTTATGATAGTCAATATGGGACCTCACCACCCATCAATGCACGGTGTTCTTCGTCTCATCGTTACTCTAGATGGTGAAGATGTTGTTGACTGTGAACCAATATTAGGTTATTTACACAGAGGAATGGAAAAAATTGCGGAAAACCGAACAATTATACAATATTTGCCTTATGTAACACGTTGGGATTATTTAGCCACTATGTTCACGGAAGCAATAACCGTAAATGGACCAGAACAATTGGGCAATATTCAAGTCCCTAAAAGAGCCAGCTATATCAGAGTAATTATGTTGGAGTTGAGTCGTATAGCTTCTCATCTATTATGGCTTGGACCTTTTATGGCCGATATTGGTGCACAGACCCCCTTTTTCTATATTTTCAGAGAAAGAGAATTAGTATATGATCTATTCGAAGCTGCCACCGGTATGAGAATGATGCATAATTATTTTCGTATCGGAGGAGTAGCGGCCGATCTACCCTATGGCTGGATAGATAAATGTTTGGATTTCTGTGATTATTTTTTAACAGGAATTGTTGAATATCAAAAACTTATTACGCGAAATCCTATTTTTTTAGAACGAGTTGAAGGGGTAGGGGTTATTGGTGGAGAAGAAGCAATAAATTGGGGTCTATCCGGCCCAATGCTACGAGCCTCTGGAATCAAATGGGATCTTCGTAAAGTTGATCATTATGAGTGTTACGACGAATTTGATTGGGAAATCCAGTGGCAAAAAGAAGGAGATTCATTAGCTCGTTATTTAGTCCGAATCAGTGAAATGACGGAATCCATAAAAATAATTCAACAGGCCCTGGAAGGAATTCCGGGGGGTCCCTATGAGAATTTAGAAATCCGATGTTTTGATCGAGAAAGGGATCCAGAATGGAATGATTTTGAATATCGATTCATTAGTAAAAAACCTTCTCCTACATTTGAATTACCGAGACAAGAACTTTATGCGAGAATGGAAGCCCCAAAGGGAGAATTAGGAATTTTTCTGATAGGAGATCAAAGTGGTTTTCCTTGGAGATGGAAAATTCGCCCGCCGGGTTTTATCAATTTGCAAATTCTTCCTCAGTTAGTTAAAAGAATGAAATTGGCTGATATTATGACGATACTAGGTAGCATAGATATCATTATGGGAGAAGTTGATCGTTGAAATGATAATTTATACAACAGAAGTAGAAGATATCAATTCCTTTTACAGATTGGAATCCTTAAAAGAGGTCTATGGGATCATATGGATGTTTGTCCCTATTTTGACTCTTGTATTGGGAATCACAATAGGTGTACTAGTAATTGTATGGTTAGAAAGAGAAATATCTGCAGGAATACAACAACGTATTGGGCCTGAATACGCCGGCCCTTTGGGAATTCTTCAAGCTCTAGCAGATGGAACAAAACTGCTTTTCAAAGAGAATATTCTTCCATCTAGAGGAAATACTCGTTTATTCCGTATTGGACCGTCTATAGCAGTCATATCCATTTTACTAAGTTTTTCAGTAATTCCTTTTAGCTCTCGCCTTATTTTAGCCGATCTCAATATCGGTATTTTTTTATGGATTGCCATTTCAAGTATTGCTCCTGTTGGACTTCTTATGTCAGGATACGGATCAAATAATAAATATTCCTTTTTAGGTGGTCTGCGAGCTGCTGCTCAATCGATTAGTTATGAAATACCATTAACTCTATGTGTTTTATCAATATCTCTACGTGCGATTCGTTGAAATATAAACTTTTCTTTTCCCTATTCCTTTCGTTCTATAAAATAAGCTGAATGGATTGAATAGATATCTTCGTTATTTTATTATCCTTCAGGTTGATAAACTAAATTAGATAGTTATATATGAGTGAAAGAAAGCAGCTTATAAATTCGCAGTAAATTAAACAAAAAAAAATTGAATCTCATTTCCTATGTACAAGAGTTAAGTGGAAGAAAACATAAGTGGAAGAAGTCTTTACCCCAAGACGGGTTGATTAGTCAATCTAGCTTGAAGCGGGCTCAAAAGATCAACCGTATAGAGTTTTGGCTATCCTTTGTATAGATTCCCATACATGTATTGCCAAACCAAACCGGGGGATTGAACAAAAAAATGAGTGGATGGTTAGGAACACCAAAATACACAAAGGATTAGTAATGGAGATTATGTAAATTATATAAAAAGGATATTTCTGGATAACATAAAAAGAATACTAATTGGGGCTTTAAATTAGTAGAAATGAGTAGGCAGTACTACCCACGATTCCGGTCCAGAGTATGCTCCTATCCACCGATTAAAGTAATGACTATCAGGAACGAAATAATCCTTTACTATTTTTTAGTTTAAGCCCCCATTCGTAATTTTCTCAGATCAGAAAGAAGAATAGGAACGAAAAAGAAAGAATAAAAAAGAAATCTTTTTTTTTTTATTCTTTCTTTTATATATATAGAGAGATATAATCTGTGTCATGATTTATGAGCTAATGTAATATTTCATTTTTTTCGTAATCGAAAACAATGGGTTGAAATATCTATTGATATTTCTACAAGAAGTATTTTATTGAAGGCTTAAGTTATTACTCAACAAATAAAAATTGAAATTAGTAACGGGCGAGATCAATTCAGAAGCACTTTTTTTATTCTTCATAATATAGCAGACAGAATTCCATTGGTATAATTTTGGACCTTCCAATCCATTTTTTCTCTATCTATTCTACAACCATACGAAGAGAAATAATACTGATTCGGTCCTTAAATTTATTTGTGACCCACGAGGAGCCGTATGAGTTGAAAACCTCATGTACGGTTTTGGACTAGCGATGGGAACAGTGATGTTATCATCGACTATAATTATCTAACAGCTCAAGTACAGTTGATATAGTTGAGGCGCAATCAAAATATGGGGTTTGGGGATGGAATTTGTGGCGTCAGCCAATAGGGTTTATCGTTTTTCTAATTTCTTCTCTAGCAGAATGTGAGAGATTACCTTTTGATTTACCAGAAGCCGAGGAAGAATTAGTAGCAGGGTATCAAACCGAATATTCGGGTATCAAATTTGGTTTATTTTATGTTGCTTCCTATCTAAATCTATTACTTTCTTCCTTATTTGTAACAGTTCTTTACTTGGGGGGTTGGAATATTTCCATTCCGTACGTATTTGTCCCTGAGCTATTTGAAATAAATAAAATGAATGGAATCTTTGGAACGACAATTGGTATCTTTATTACATTAGCTAAAACTTATTTGTTTTTGTTTATTTCTATCGCAACAAGATGGACTTTACCTAGGTTAAGAATGGACCAATTATTAAATCTTGGATGGAAATTTCTTTTACCCATTTCTCTCGGTAATCTATTATTAACAACTTCTTTCCAACTTCTTTCACTGTAAAGAAAAAAATAATACGAGATTCATGACTTGGTTCAAACAAGAGAAAGAAACAAACATAAAATTATTCATAGATATTCACGATATGTTCCCTATGGTAACTGGGTTCATGAATTATGGCCACCAAACAGTCCGAGCAGCAAGGTACATTGGTCAAGGTTTCATGATTACCTTATCCCACGCAAATCGTTTACCTGTAACTATTCAATACCCTTATGAAAAATTAATCGCATCAGAGCGTTTCCGTGGGCGAATCCATTTTGAATTTGATAAATGCATTGCTTGTGAAGTATGTGTTCGTGTATGCCCTATAGATCTGCCTGTTGTTGATTGGAAATTTGAAACGGATATTAGAAAAAAACGATTGCTTAATTACAGTATTGATTTCGGAATTTGTATATTTTGTGGTAACTGCGTTGAGTATTGTCCAACAAATTGTTTATCAATGACTGAAGAATATGAACTTTCTACTTACGACCGTCACGAATTGAATTATAATCAAATTGCTTTGGGCCGTTTACCAATGTCAGTAATTGACGATTATACAATTCGAACAATTTTGAATTCGCCTCAAAGAAAAACTGAGTAAGTAAACCTCCTATTCTATTAAAGAGAAATTTCCAATTCTTTTAAGGTTCCGTTTTGGTTTAAGTTAAAAGAATATTTGGTTTGACTTAAAAGAATGAGGCCTTTACTCTTTGTTTGGTCAATAAATAAAAATTCAATTACAAATTAACTGGTTGATAAGAATTTCGAATTCATTTTTCTTGAAAATCTATTAATATATTCGTAATTATTTCGAAATATATAGTTTCAAAAAACAAAATACCCTTTCGAACCGAACAAAAAAAAAGAATCAAAAACGAAACAATAATTGTACTTAGATCAATTCACACCTAATAGATTAGGATTTTATTCAATTAGGAACGTATCATAAAAAAAAAAATTCCTGGTCGGGTCAATAAGATCATGAAAAGCATTTCGATTTATTTATCTCTTATTTTACATATAATGGATTTGCCTGGACCAATACACGATTTTCTTTTAGTTTTTCTGGGATCGGGTCTTATATTAGGGGGCCTGGGAGTGGTATTACTTACCAATCCAATTTTTTCTGCCTTTTCATTGGGATTGGTTCTTGTTTGTATATCCTTATTCTATATTCTCTCAAATTCTCATTTTGTAGCTGCTGCCCAGCTTCTTATTTATGTGGGAGCCATAAATGTTTTAATCCTATTTGCTGTGATGTTCATGAATGGTTCAGAATATTATAAAAATTTTAATCTGTGGACCATTGGGAATGGCCTTACTTCGTTGATTTGTACAAGTATTCTTGTTTCGCTAATTACTACTATATTAGATACATCATGGTACGGGATTATTTGGACTACAAGATCAAACCAAATTATAGAACAAGATTTGATAAGTAATAGTCAACAAATTGGAATTCATTTAGCAACAGATTTTTTTCTTCCATTTGAATTCATTTCACTAATTCTTTTAGTTGCTTTGATAGGTGCAATTGCTGTGGCTCGTCAGTAATAAATCTTTCTAACTAGGAATAGCAAGCAATCCAAATTAAACTTTTTTCTGTCTTATCGCATCTATTTTCCTTGAATTCTTGTTCGTGTATAAAATATAAAATAGAAATTCGTTTATTCGAGATATTTCCAATATATTCTTTTTGTTATATTCTATTCTAGTCAATCAAATCCGTTGAATTATTGTTCATATTAAAATGAATCGAAATTGATAAGGAGTTGGTCAATGATGCTCGAACATATACTTGTTTTGAGTGCCTATTTATTTTCTATCGGTATTTATGGATTGATCACGAGTCGAAATATGGTTCGGGCCCTTATGTGTCTTGAACTTATACTGAATGCGGTTAATATAAATTTTGTAACATTTTCTGATTTTTTTGATAGTCGGCAATTAAAAGGAAATATTTTATCAATTTTTGTTATAGCTATTGCAGCCGCTGAAGCAGCTATTGGATCAGCTATTGTTTCCTCAATTTATCGTAACAGAAAATCAACGCGTATCAATCAATCAACTTTGTTGAATAAGTAATATTAATAATATTAAATTATAAGATTCACCAATTTGAATTAGCATGTCCAATATGTTGGAATCTACATCATGTTTTCGAAAACGTAAGAAATCAAAGTATCTTGGTCCTTTCTTATGAGTTGATCCCGAAGGAAATTGATTAGAAAATTTCTGGTAAATCGTTGATTCATCTGGTGTTTAACTATAATGATTCATTTACAAGTTTACTAGATTGAAATTTTATGATGTTCAAAAAATTATAGATCCCATGTCACATTCAGTAAAAATTTATGATACATGTATAGGGTGTACTCAATGTGTCCGAGCCTGCCCCACCGATGTGTTAGAAATGATACCTTGGGATGGATGTAAAGCTAAGCAAATTGCTTCCGCTCCAAGAACAGAAGACTGTGTTGGTTGTAAGAGATGTGAATCCGCTTGTCCAACAGATTTCTTGAGCGTTCGAGTTTATTTATGGCATGAAACAACTCGAAGTATGGGTCTAGCTTATTGATACGTTCCCGAAAACCCCACTTGAATACATTTTGAATCCATTTGATTTTTTTTTACTGAAAAAACCCGTGCTCAAAAAATATTTTTTTTTGAGCACGGGTTTTTCTGGTCCAAGTGCATCTTGTCTTTACCACGAATTATTTTCCTTGGTTAACAATAATTGTAGTTTTACCAATATCTGCAGGTTCTTTAATTTTCTTTCTTCCTCATAGAGGAAATAAGCTAATTAAGTGGTATACTATGTGTATATGCATATTTGAACTCCTTCTAACAACCTATGCATTTTGTTATCATTTCCGATTGGACGATCCATTAATCCAGCTGGAGGAAGATTATAAATGGATAAATTTTTTTGATTTTTACTGGAGATTGGGAATAGATGGACTTTCTATAGGGCCCATTTTACTGACAGGATTTATCACTACTTTAGCTACTTTGGCGGCTTGGCCAGTTACTCGAGATTCGCGATTATTCCATTTCTTGATGCTAGCAATGTACAGTGGTCAAATAGGATCATTTTCTTCTCGAGACCTTTTACTTTTTTTCATCATGTGGGAGTTCGAATTAATTCCCGTTTATCTACTTCTATCCATGTGGGGGGGAAAGAAACGTCTGTACTCGGCTACAAAATTTATTTTGTACACTGCGGGGGGTTCCATTTTTTTATTAATAGGAGTTTTGGGTATCGGTTTATACGGTTCTAATGAACCAACATTAAATTTTGAAACATTAGCTAATCAATCGTATCCTGTCGCACTGGAAATCATATTCTATATTGGATTTCTTATTGCTTTTGCTGTCAAATCGCCGATTATACCCTTACATACGTGGTTACCAGACACCCATGGGGAGGCACATTACAGTACTTGTATGCTTCTAGCCGGAATTTTATTAAAAATGGGAGCGTATGGATTAGTTCGCATCAATATGGAATTATTACCCCACGCTCATTCCATATTTTCTCCCTGGTTGATAATAGTGGGTACAATGCAAATAATTTATGCAGCTTCAACATCTCTTGGTCAACGGAATTTAAAAAAAAGAATAGCCTATTCCTCCGTATCTCATATGGGTTTCATAATTATAGGAATTGGCTCTATAACTGATACGGGACTCAACGGAGCGATTTTACAAATAATATCTCATGGATTTATCGGTGCTGCACTTTTTTTCTTGGCAGGAACGAGTTATGATAGAATGCGTCTTTTTTATCTCGACGAAATGGGTGGAATGGCTATTCCGATTCCAAAAATATTTACGATGTTCAGTATCTTATCGATGGCTTCTCTTGCATTACCGGGCATGAGTGGTTTTGTTGCAGAGTTGATAGTCTTTTTTGGAATAATTACCAGCCAAAAATATTTTTTAATGCCAAAAATACTAATTACTTTCGTAATGTCAATTGGAATGATATTAACTCCTATTTATTCATTATCTATGTCACGTCAAATGTTCTATGGATACAAGCTATTTAATGCTCAAAGTTCTTATTTTTTTGATTCTGGACCACGAGAGTTATTTGTTTCGATCTCTATCTTTCTACCAGTAATAGGTATTGGTATTTATCCGGATTTCGTCCTCTCATTATCAGGTGAGAAGGTCGAAACTATTCTATATAATTATTTTTATAGATAGTTTTGATGAATAAAACAAAAAATCAAAAAGTAATCCTATGATTTTTAAAATTGTTCGTTGTACAGTGAAAAAAAAAAAGAAAGAAGTCTTTTTTCTTCTCTTAAGTTTAAGTTAAGTAAAAAAAGGTAAAAGAATTAAATTGAATTTTAATCAGACATCTTTGGCTTTTGTTAGAACCTTTTGAATCAAGTAGTGGAGTGATTCAAAAGGTTCTTGACAGCTTACAATAAGTTTTCTTATATATACGCTGTCCTATCTTAGTATTTGTTAGGCTTAGCCTTTTTATTCAATTCAATTAGATGTTAATGTAAATGAACCATAACTATGTAAACCTATTCCTAATAGATTGACCCCAAAATAGCATATCCAAATTATAAGAAATCCCATAGAAGCCACAAGTGCGGAATTTACACCTTCCAAATTTTTATTTGTTCGGGTATGTAAATAAATCGCGAATACGGTCCAAGTAATAAATGCCCAAGTTTCCTTTGGGTCCCAATTCCAATATGATCCCCACGCCTCATTAGCCCATACGGCTCCCGAAAGAATTCCTATGGTTAAAAAGATAAACCCGAGACTAATAATACGATAACTCCAACGATCCAATTGTTGAGTCAATTGATACCTGTAAAAATTTTTAGAAGAAAGAAAATAAGTGTTTAATAAAACATTGCTTCTTTCATTCATGTATTGGATTTCGCCAAACGAAAATGACTGATTTAATAAATTATTGTTTTTACCAATAATTTTTATGGCTTTTCGAAATGTAATGACTAGAAGAGCTACTGATAATAATGATCCACATAAAAGAGCTGCATAGCCTAATACCATCATACTTACGTGCATCATTAACCACTGGGATTGGAGAGCAGGCGCTAATATTGCGGATTGATGCATTTTGGTTAAAAGACCCGAAGTGGCAAAGCCTTGGGTAAAAATAACACCTGGTGCGGTTATTGCGCTTAAATCATTTTTACGCTTTTTAAAATAGTAAACCATATGAATAAGGGAGAAACCCCATGAAAGAAAGATTAATGATTCATATAAATCACTTAATGGGAAATGTCCTGAATAAATCCAACGAGTGACTAATAATCCTGTTATACAGAAAAAGGTAACTATCATGCCCTTTTCTGATGAATCATATAGTCCTACGACTTCATCGACTAATAAGAATAAGGTTAAAAAATGAATTGTAATTACAATTGAAACGACCGAAAAGGATATATGAGTTAATATATGCTCTAAAGTTGAAAAAATCATAAGAATTCTGAAAAAAGCGAGGGTTTCTAGATTTTATGGAATGGAAATCAGGAATTAAATTCATTATAGGACTTATTCTATCTCTTTTAGAAGATACTATGCCGCTACTCGGACTCGAACCGAGATGCTCTAGCACTGCTTCCTAAGAGCAGCGTGTCTACCGATTTCACCATAGCGGCTTGCTCGAAATCATAATAAGCCATTTTTTATTCAATCGTCGAGATTGAAGGTGAAGGGGTCAATTCAATGTAAAATGTAAAAGAAGCATTTAATTTAAATTGATGAATAAAAACTCGTTTAAATAGCAATTTGAAGGTTCAAAAAGAATCTTTATTATTTATCGTTTTATTTAATTATCCTTTTATTTAATATTTAATTATTTCAACAGAGATTTTATAGTTTGTGTTTTCCTAAAAGAGAACTCCTCTATTGTAACTAAACTAACTAGTTGTAACTTCAATTCATAGATAGAATTCAACAAAAAAATGTTCTTTATCATTTTAATTTTTTAATGATTCATCTCTCATTCTTTTATATGATTTTTATGAATCTATAAAAAAAAAATGCTTATCAATTGAATGAATAAATGAATGAAAAAATATGATTTTTAGAGATCACAATTTCAGCACCACATCCAATGATTTCAAAAGATTTATGTAATTTGCATAGCTTTGTATTAATCGTTAGGATTTTGCGTTTTAAGGATTTATCAAACCAACTAGATATTGGGTTGTACACGTTACGTTATATAAAAAGCGTTTCGATTCCTGTCATAATTGTACCATACTTCAAAAAAGTATTTCGAATTTCGAATTCTAAAAATATGTCTTGATTCATCTTCTTATACAAACATAGAATTTTTTTAGATCATTTTAAATTGATACATTATTTGTCTATCCACTAAATTATAAAGGGAGTTTTCTCAATTGGGTTGAAAGCAAGGGAAGGATATATAGTAATTCAGAGAAATAATGATTCATAAAGTTACAAAATTGAAACTTAATGGATTAGTTTCAACAACCCAGTTAAAGCTCTTATATATATGTGCTCCGATATAGCTATAGTATAAATATACAAATTTTCATTATTTAATTATTTATTATTATAAATTGAATATTATAAAAATAACAAATTATTATAACACTAAGATACCAAATGGGGCGATGGGGAAAATGAGAATCCCCATCCCGGAAATGAAAAAAAAAAAGATATTCAAAAAAGAAAACCTTTGTATCTTATTCGAGTTAAACCAATTCAGATTAAAAAAAAATTATTTGTCGTACAAAAAAACTTTTTGAATTACCCGTAAAAATAGATCTCGATAATGAAAAAGCTTTCAACGCCGCCCAATATCCTTTCTTTTTCCAAACATTTTTTCGAATACGCTTTTTTGATGTAGAAGTACGTTTTTTTGGAACTGCCATTCAAAAAAAAGGTTATTTAGTGCTATAGTTGGATGTCAAAGACATCTATTTTTAAAACAAAATGATCGGTGTCTTTATGTCATTATTTATCTATTCCTATAGATTTTCTAGATTAATAGATTTTCTAGATTATAATTATCTATATACTACTATATAAATTTCATAAGAACTAAATAGAGATGGGAAAATAACATAAAATGCTTCTATTCTAGAAAAAAAAAAAAAAAAATATGATATAACCTTTTTTTTATTTATATTCCATACACTATCCAGAAAAAAAGAAGAATTTGTATTTAATTTATTGGTACCTTTCTTTTTTATATCTCCATTCAAATCTATAGGATAGATTAGGATCTATTATGATATATAAATTGAATTGATGAAATCAAAAAAACGTAAAAAAGAGTCTTTCCTTTTCTATCTCTGCCTATTTTTTTTGTCGTCCTACATTTATAATTTATACATCTCCATTTATACACGAAAAATACATCAAAACAAAAAAATGTAAAAAAACCATTTTATCTACCTAATAAAAAACAAACTTGAATTTTTTTCTATTAATTGGTAATTGGTCAAGCTCGAAGAGAGAGTATGCCCAATTTTCATTTTCAATCAAATTCGAATGAGACTCGTAGTTAATCTGTTAAAGGATACATAATTTTGAAAAAAAAAAGAATATTTTTTTTTTTTCCATTAGTAACTCGGTGATATCATTTGATTACTTCTAACTTCGAAATTTGAATATTTTTGAAATATTTGAGAAAGATTAAAAGATTAATAATAGAAAATTCCAGTTAACTTTGTAATATCTTGATTGTATTATTGCTCCCTTTCCATCAAAAGAGATAAGAGCCGGTGAATCAGAAACGATTAATTAAGAAAGAATAAGAAAAAAGTTTTTATGGAGCATACATATCAATATTCATGGATCATACCTTTTGTGCCACTTCCAATTCCTATTTTAATAGGAATGGGACTCCTACTTTTTCCGACGGCAACAAAAAATCTTCGTCGTATGTGGGCTTTTCCCAATATTTTATTGTTAAGTATAGTTATGATTTTTTCGGTCGATCTGTCTATTCAGCAAATAA